GACCTATATATATAAAGATATCCGGTGCGATCCTATGGGTCTAGCTATCGATCTGTATATATATAGATAATGATCTGGCGGGCCTCTTTTAATGAAGTAAAAAAAAAAATACCTTTCCCTTGATCTCATGCCTTAATTTAATAAGGTGGTAAAAGGTGCTAATAAGTCATACAGCATTAATAGATTCGTGGTAAAATCCCTCTATGATACGTTTTATTAGAAATTTTGGCCGATACCAATAAAGGGATCAAATGGTATATAGTTTCTTTTGTTGATAGATTGGAGGATTAGAAAGATGACTATTGCTTTCCAATTGGCTGTTTTTGCATTAATTGCTACTTCAGCAATCTTACTGATTAGTGTACCTGTTGTATTTGCTTCTCCTGATGGTTGGTCAAATAACAAAAATGTTGTATTTTCCGGTACATCATTATGGATTGGATTAGTCTTTTTGGTGGGTATCCTTAATTCTCTCATCTCTTGAACCTATTTGTTCTATTTAGATCCAAAAATGAAATGATCCCCTCCTAATTCTTTCATTTTCAGGTTGTGAGACCCATTAAAATGAAATATAAGTCCCCAAAATGCAAATAAAGAAAAAAAAAATGAAAGGGAGGGGTCAAACAAACTTCTTATATTTAACTATTTAAAAATGAAATTAAAAAATATATATTAATTAAATAATTTTATTATACTATTTTTTATTATACTATTTATTTATTTATATTTATAATATATTATTATTTATATTTATAAATAGTAGAAATTTTCTATAATATTTATAATACTATTTTGATAATAATATTTTTTTGATAATAACTAATTTTATTATTATTAAAATTGAATGATTATAATTTTAAATTTATATATTCTAATTTCACTATATAGTTATTGTTAACTATATATAGTATTTCTATTAGAATAATATCTAATTTTATACAATTCAAATTTGATATTATTCTAATTACTATTAATATTTTTAATAATTTATAAAGAATCTAAATTCATTTTTTATTAAATGAAAATAAATTTTATTAAATGAAAATAAGCATTTTGCAATTACTCTGAAAGACAAAGGAGTATCTGATCTAACTCTGCACAAATATGGCCCATCCATTGTGTATCAAGAACAAGCGGATATAGTTGAATGGTAAAATTTCTCTTTGCCAAGGAGAAGATGCGGGTTCGATTCCCGCTATCCGCCCAGGGTAATGGGTTCATTTTTTTTTTTTAATAGGATAAAGAATTAAGTATAGTTGACAGTGATAGTAGAGTGGTTCTATCCTCTTCACTTCTATACTATTCCCTTCTTTTCCTCCTGCCCACCCCAAAATAAAAAGAAAAAAATAGTAATTAATTACTAGTTACCGGAGTCAAACCTCCATTTTTTGTCAAAAAAAATGTTGCGGAGACGGGATTTGAACCCGTGACCTCAAGGTTATGAGCCTTGCGAGCTACCAAGCTGCTCTACCCCGCGACGAAGAGAGGGACTGGGAACTAATGGACAAAGAAGGATTGAGTACACCCCTCTACCATATTGGTACAAATAGAATAGCCTATTTATACAGAATGGTAAAGGGGCTCCTCTATGATCATAGAAATGAATATAAAAAATGAAACGATATTTTAATGCTTACCAACTTGACCTTGTTGCTCCAGGCAACAAACATGCATGAACCATTTCACGAAGTATGTGTCCGGATAACCCAAAGTCTCGATAGTTAGCTCTCGGTCTTCCGGTTGAAAAACAACGTCGATGAAGACGTGTAGGTGCACTATTACGCGGTGGGGATTGTAACTTTCCGTGAATTTCCCATTTCTCACTCAACAATGGAACTTTACCTATTTCTTTTTTGGGGGATCGACGAATCAAATGATATTTTTGTTCCAATTTTTGCCTCTTCTTTTCCCTCTGAATTAAACCTTTTCTTGCCATAATGGTTCGGTTCTTCCTATTAGTATCAATGATAAAAGTCGGATCCTAGATGTAGAAATAGTAGAAATATAAGAAGGCGGACCCCCTTCTGCATCGAAAGAAATGATATTATCGAGGATATAACACATAAGAATTAACCAAATTTGCCCGATGTAGAGGCAATCAAGAAAGCCGCGTAAGTGAATATATAACCTACAGAAAAATGGGCTAATCCAACCAATCTTGCTTGCACAATGGAAAGAGCTACCGGTTTATCTCTCCATCGAATTAAATTAGCCAAAGGTGTGCGTTCATGAGCCCATGCTAAAGTTTCAATCAATTCTTGCCAATATCCACGCCAGGAAATTAAGAACATAAATCCAGTAGCCCAAACAAGATGTCCAAATAAGAACATCCACGCCCAAACTGATAAACTATTCATACCAAAAGGGTTATATCCGTTGATAAGTTGTGAAGAGTTTAACCATAGATAATCTCTTAACCATCCCATCAAATAAGTGGAAGATTCATTAAACTGTGAAACGTTACCCTGCCATAATGTGATGTGCTTCCAATGCCAATAAA